TTGGTCACGACCGGCTAAAGCTAAAGTTCCATTAAAGAGCGTTTCCACGTGGTAGAACCTCCTCGGGGAATATAAGGTTTTCATGAGGCTGATCCTGAGCCGCCATCCAAGCACGAATACCTTCGTTTAAAAGAATATTTTTGGTGTAGAAAGTCTCAAATTCAGGATCTTCCGCTGCACGGATTTCCTGTGAAACGAAGTCATAGGCGCGTAGGTTCAAGGCCAGACCGACTACTCCAAGAGCACTCATCCATAAACCGGTTACTGGTACAAATAGCATAAAGAAATGTAACCAACGTTTATTGGAAAAAGCAACCCCAAAGATTTGGGACCAAAAACGGTTAGCGGTGACCATTGAATAAGTCTCTTCTGCTTGAGTTGGGTTAAAAGCACGGAATGTATTTGCACCGTCACCATCTTCGAATAAAGTATTTTCCACGGTAGCACCATGAATCGCGCATAGCAGAGCAGCGCCCAATACGCCGGCAACTCCCATCATATGAAATGGGTTCAACGTCCAATTATGAAATCCTTGGAAGAAGAGGATGAATCGAAATATAGCGGCTACACCAAAACTAGGTGCAAAGAACCAACCAGATTGACCTAATGGATAAATCAGGAATACAGAAACAAAAACAGCAATTGGACCAGAGAATGCGATTGCATTATAAGGTCGCAATTGAACAGATCGAGCAAGCTCGAATTGACGTAACATGAAACCTATTAGTCCGAAAGCGCCATGGAGAGCAACAAAAGTCCATAGACCGCCTAATTGACACCAACGAGTGAAATCTCCTTGTGCTTCAGGACCCCATAGTAGCAACAAAGAATGGGCTAAACTATTAGCAGGGGTCGAAACTGCGGCGGTTAAGAAATTGCATCCTTCCAAATAGGAACTGGCCAGTCCATGGGTATACCATGAAGTTACAAAGGTTGTACCTGTGAACCAACCCCCTAAAGCAAAATAGGCACAAGGGAAGAGCAATAGACCAGACCAACCTACAAAAACGAAACGGTCTCTCCGTAACCAGTCATCCATAGTATCAAATAAATCCTTTTCATCTTTGGTAAATCTACCAAGGGCTATAGTCATAGTGATCCTCCTATTCAACTATTTCAACCATTTTCGAACACCTCATAGCATTTTCAGGGCATACGAGAGTTCAATCACTTATGTATGATTCCTCGTCCACTGTCGCTTCCAATGGGTTTCGAATAAAAAAATCCTTCTCGTTTCTATTGAGTCATAAACCGACCTAGGTAAATCCATGAGCTCGATTCTATTATTTTTTCTTCTTTTATTCTGAATAACTATCTGAATCTTGAATTGTCTTATGACTCAGATGAATTTTTTGAAAGACCTATGCTATGAACAAATGATCCCCGCTCCCACCACCAGTTGCTCCTCCTATTTACACCCGCTCCACCAACAAATCTTATTTTTTGATCTTGTTTGTGATATTGAGAAAAGATCAATCAATAAATATCTCTATGGATTCTTCCAACTTATTTCTATTCTATAGTATATTAAACGACTACAGTACCATATATAATTTATATAACTTTTTAAAAATTTGAAATTTTATTTATTTATTTCCTCTTTTTCCTTCAGATGAATCGAAAACTCCAGAATAGAATATATTTTTGAATGGTTCAAGCCAAAAAAATGGACTATTTGCTTATTTACTTTACCTTGTTGTTGTCAGAAAAAGAGGGGAAATTCCCTATTTTCCCCCTGCCTCTAAATGAAATATGATATGCAATATTAAATAGTAAATTAAATACTATTATATACTGTATAGTGGTATAGTGGACTGGAAATTAAAATATCTTTATCCGTTCTCGTTATCCATCCCATTGTCGAAACAAAAATATAGGATGCATCAATATGTAAATATTTGGTACATTAAAGCCACGACCCGATCTATAAAAGATTTAATCGGAAATATCGACAAATTCTAAATTCTTGCGACGTAGTCTAACGGAAATTAAAAAAAAATTCCGAGGCTACAATTCTATCTCTATCAAATTTGAATATCAGAATAGCTGATATAGTCATGATTTAATGGGTCAGGTCCACTTACCTTTTTTGATTTCTTATATTTATGATGGATTTGATTGGAATAACGGAAAAGTAGGAATAGAGTAGGAATATAACCTGTAGTGACATAGTTGTCCTTCCAATAAGTGGGGTGATTTATCATTATAATGAACAAATGCTCAACTTTATAATCACTATATTTAATACTATAACTATCTCATTATATTTAAATAATATTTATTTAATTAACTCATTCTAATAAAATAAATATCCCTATAAAAAATGAAGATTGAAACTAGAGTTTTGTGGAAAAAGCCCCTTATCGGATTTGAACCGATGACTTACGCCTTACCATGGCGTTACTCTACCGCTGAGTTAAAAGGGCCTATTTTATTCCATTCCTAAATGAGACAATGTGAAGACATATACATTATATACCTACATATTACAACATATTACATTACATAGGTGCATACAGTAGGCTCATAGTGTCTCATTTGGCAATATCTTTTTTTTGAGTCAGTCTAGGCTAAAACCTAATTACTTTTTATTTTCTTTTATTGACTCCTATCACAACGAGATTCGCTTAATTAATACACAAATTGAAATAGATCAAAGATATTTGATATGTGATCAAATCATGTAATGTATGGAATGAAAAGATTCAACTCGTACCTGAAATACAAGCTCTGCTCTTAGAAAAAAAGAAACTTTCTATCGTTTCTTAATTTCCTAGCTGTAAGATAAGAATATCTCATCTTAACAATGCGTGAATCGATGCGTGAAGGAATGGCTTTTCTGTCGGACAAATCTAGGGATCCTATACTTAATTAATTATTATTAATTTTAATTCTAACACATTCACATTATTTTATAATGTAATATCCATTCTAATGATATAGAATCCATATATATAAATAGAATATAATATATATATAATATATATATATACATACAATTTTTATATATACAATTTTTATATATGGATTCATGAACCATGAATAAAAAAATTGTATCGGAATCGCGAAAGGAAAGGTAGAAAACTTATTCGGATTTAGTCACATCATTACATTATATTGACAATTACAAAAAACTATTCATACTATGAATATATACAGTATGATATCGGTTGGGCAGATATGCCCCCATCGTCTAGTGGTTCAGGACATCTCTCTTTCAAGGAGGCAGCGGGGATTCGACTTCCCCTGGGGGTAGGGTACTACGAAAGGAGGTTGATCATGTATTATCAATAAGTCTAGACTTGATTCTTCCTGGGTCGATGCCCGAGTGGTTAATGGGGACGGACTGTAAATTCGTTGGCAATACGTCTACGCTGGTTCAAATCCAGCTCGGCCCAAGAATTCACCGATCCATCATGAGATTACATAATATAAGAATTTTCGCCTGGTGAATAAAGAATTCATTTTATATCCTATTTGTTTTTGTACCCATATATTTATTCTTCATTTTTTGAATTATCTAGATTCATATCATAATCCGAAAATATAGGACAAGAATTAACGAATCAAAATATTTTTTTCATTGAAAAATTTTATTATCAATTGATTTAACACGATTTGACAGTAGGATTTCTAGTAATCCATGTCGCTCTCACTAAAGTCCATATCTATGTGGATATTAATATACCAATAACTCCTTTCTCTGTTACAATACGACGATTCTAAATGAAACTAGTCTTAATCAAATCATTAATAATATGTATGCTGTATACCTTATTTCTCTGGGATTGTAGTTCAATCGGTCAGAGCACCGCCCTGTCAAGGCGGAAGCTGCGGGTTCGAGCCCCGTCAGTCCCGACCTAGTATCCGATGACTCCATCAATTCATTTCTTTATTTTCTGTCAAAGGGCATAGAGCGGGATCTAATTCCCATAGGGTCCTTTTTTTTCCGTTTATCATTTTTTTATTGAGAAAATACAATGCGACAATTTCAATTACTTCAATTAGTACCGAGGGGGATAGGCATATGTGAATTGGTACAATTGTAGGTAGCACTCTATTTAGTTAGGATTAAAAGAAATCCTTGTCTGGTTTTTTCGATTGCTCCTGACCCGTGGAAGGGAATCGAATACTTATATATGTTTTCACCAGAGCATATACACAAATTTTGATTCGTTTATTGTACGATAAAAAATGCACTTTTCACATAGTTACCTCGATAAAATGAAAATGCTTTTCATTCATATTAAAGCCGCTTTATAGCTCCAATTTTTGATAACTTAAATTACTAATAGGAAACAATCTATTTATATCATTCAAACTACACACTTCATTTTGGATATATGTGTCCCAGGGCCGATTCAAGGAAAGAGAGGAATTTAATTAAGAAAAGAAAGATCAAACAAAGAAAAGATAGACCCCCTCTTCTCTTAGTGAGGGACTCTTCTCTTAGTGAGGGAATGATCTTTTTTTATTTCCGGGTAAGGTCCTATCGAAGAAAGAACAAACTAAAAAAAAAGAGTTCATTTTTGATTTAATTTATCGATTGTTTTTATCGAAATATTCGATCTTTTCTTCTTATTTTTTCCATTTTTCTTCTACTATTTTGGTTGGATTTTTGACCAATGGAAGCGGAAGATGGGCCAGATGATACTTTAATCATATTATATTATTTTTATATTATTCTATTAAATAAGACGGTAGGTTATAGAAAAGAACGAATGGATAAAGAATAATAATTCAATGAGATTCTTAATTGGATCAGGAATTCCATTTTTTATTAGGTTTTAATTCCGTATGGATAAAAGATCTTCCTATGTTATACTATTCCATTCTCGATGATGAATAGATTTGATAGCTCAGATATTGTTATTCAATGATATTGATCTGATTCAATATCATCGGGATGTATTTCTCCCATTGAATTTACAGGATAAAGATTTAGAATCTCTATGGGATTAGATCCCGAGTTATTAACTATGAAGTAAAAAAACAATGAAATTATGGAAGTAAATATTCTCGCATTTATTGCTACTGCACTGTTCATTCTAGTTCCTACTGCTTTTTTACTTATCATTTACGTAAAAACGGTCAGTCAAAACGATTAATTTGAATCAAGCTTGACTTCTGAGTTCTTATCAATAATGGAAGAAAGGGATTCAAATTCCACGTCTTAAATAAAATGAGCGAATTAAAATCAGACGTATATGAGATTTGATAGTATGGTAGAAAGGAATATAGGAACCTTTCTACCACACTATTTATTAGTGTACTACTATAAAATTATTATATAAAATTCTAAAGTCTAAAGTTGGACTGTATAAAGAAAGATGGCTTAATGTAGATCACTCCGTAATCTGTATATTGATACATGTACATATAACTCCCATATGTGTAATATACATAGTACCCCAATTCGAGTTCTTTACTTTGGTACATCCATTTGATTTAGACCAATTTCGATCAATATAATTGACTGCCCACCTTTACTCTTATCTTATGTCTTACGGTTCTAATTACTCGTTTTATTATGATTTCATTTATTTCGAATATGGATCCCAGGATCGGACGAAACAATCAAATCCATGGAAGAAGATATGGTATGGGCATCGAATAGATTATGTAAAAGAAACATTTTTTTTTAGCATTCCGACAAAGCAAAGAATAATTGATTTAGCCGTTGACAGATGATTCAAACAATTTTATGCGTAGTACTTCGTTGGACAAACAAACACTCTATTGGTGTTTCCCTCGATATAAAGATATAAGGTAAAGTACGTATCTACATAATAACAGATCGACTTCCTCTTTGAACAGTAAAGCGAGAAACAAATAAAAAGGGGTTCGGTTGCTCCTTATTGTATGTAATATTTATATAATATATAATTCTGTTAAGAGCTAGTTCGCCTAAATACTCTATTTCGAATTTGGTTGGAAAAAATGGCATATCATGCGTATTCCGTTTAGTTTCAAAATACGAAGATGGGAATCATTTAATTAGTAGAATTAAAAAATGAAGATATTTGAAAAACGCTTTGCAGAAGGATTATGAAACTATTAATACAGTTTGATTACTCAACTCAATTCAATTAGTAATTACCCTAGAGTCCACTTCTTCCCCATACTACAAGTGAAAGGGAAAATGTAAAGACTACCATTAAAGCAGCCCAAGCAAGACTTACTATATCCATGTGAATTATGCCCCAAATATGAAGAAACTCTTTTATTATTGATTACTAATAATAATGGAATCAATAGTACAGAGTCAAAAAGAGATTCTGAACGAAGCCAATTATTCATCCAATATTGATTGAATATCTAAGCACTCATAAATTCTCGTGAGTATGTATACAAAGCATCTTACATCCTTTCAACAACTAATAATTCCCCACTCAACTATATAATTCAAGAATCGGTGATTAGACAGTACATTAGTACTGGAAGTCTTGATAGACTAGTCCTTCCTATACTAAAAATCCCAGGCGCAAGGATTGGCAGTTTTTTAATCTCCAGATTCTTAAAATCAAGCAAAGGGCTTTCGGGTTTTTATTGATCAGGCGACACCCGGATTTGAACTGGGGAAAAAGGATTTGCAGTCCCCCGCCTTACCACTCGGCCATGCCGCCAAAACGAGAAAAATAAATGGAAATATTCCTTAACTAAAAACCCTCCCTTTTTGATTGGAGCCGGGCCCTTCTCTTAATTGTATAGTATCTCAAACAATTATCAAAACACACAACGCCTAAAAATGACATTTCTCTCCCTTTTTTTTTATTGAAAGAAAAATTGGAGTCACACAATAAAAAATTCAGTCAAAATCAAATTGGACCCGTTAACTGTTGACTGGTAATTCATGAAAAGTTCTTTCTTCGATTTTAAATTGTGTTTCCTTAATGGCCTAAGAAAACTCAATTGATACACAACTAATCAGTATCAAGAATTTTCAATAATAAATCCTTTTGAATTTCAAGTATAACAACAATTATGTATATATGTAAACCCTAGAACAAAAATTGTTACACAGATATACCGAATCTGGGGTCTTATCTTATTTATATATATATGAGATGCCCACAAGGAATTAAGGTAATTTACGTGCTTCAATTTTTCATTGAATATATTTATTTAATATCAAATAGAAATTATGATATAGCATAGCACGGACCCGCGTTACTCCAAGTGGAACTGGGATAAGTGATATGCGGATAGTCCTCATGTGCTTAATAAAAACAAGCCCTTTTGTTTTACGCACTTCAAGCGTATTCGACGAATTCGACTAACAAATGGGTAAAAATGTCCCCTTTTTATGTTTATGCGAATAATTTTTGAACACTGAAAAGTTAAGCGCTAAAAAAAGGTAAACTCTAAAACTCTATCTCTATCTATAAGCTATAAGGCTCCTTTCTGTCTTTATCTCATTCATAGAGAAAAAACGGATCAAATCCCGAATCGAATCCATTTACTTTTCTAGTACCCAATCCGCGGATCCTAATATCATAG